ATGGAAAGGAAAGAACAAAAGATGAATTCCTCTTTAAAGAGACACGATATAAAAATAGACCCGTTTCTGAAACTTATTATCTGAATGTGGATCGGAATCAAGAAAATTCGAAGTTTGAAATTTTTAAAGAAAAAAAACATTTACGCGGCTTTCAAAGCAAATTAATAATTGCGACTATTCTTTTTGACTATAAACAATGGAACCGTCCCCTGCGGTGTATAAAAACCAATCAATTGGAAAATGCTATAACCGTAAAAAATGAAATGTCACAATATTTTTTTCATACATGGCAAAGTGCTGGAAAAGAAAGAATTTCTTTTACGCACCCACCCAGTTTGTCAACCTTTTTCGAAATGATAGAACGGAAAATGTTTCTGTTTACAATAGATAAACTCGACTCAAATGAAAACGAATTATATAATCATTGGAATTATAATAATAAAGAAAAAATAAAAAATCTAAACAACAAATTTATATCGATAGTTAAGACTATAGATATAATTGGAGGGAAAAAATCTCTTATTCTCGATGAACTCGAGAGCAGAAAGAGATTATGCAAATTTTTCAATAATAATAAAAAAAAATACTTACCTGAAGTATATGACCCTTTTTTAAATGGTGCCTCCCGAGGACAAATTTTAAAATGTTTTTGGCTTTCAATCAAGGATAAAATTTCGATACAAAATTACATCGAAAGGGGCTGGATAAATAAGATTTATGGTATCTTTCTTATTATTCATAACTTAAAATTTCAACAGGAAAAAAAAGAATTTGATAGAATAGATAAAAAATCATTAGAAAACAAAATTAGTTTTTTGTTGAATTTAATCAACGAATTTGATGGAAAACCAACATCAAATTTAAAAAAAAATTATTTACTTCCTGAATCTAAAGAAGTAAGAATAAATTCAGAAGGGAGAAAAAAAAATTTTATATTTGAAAACGTTCAAATTGATCCTAACAAAAAAAAAATTAGAAAACAATTTATTGCGCTAAAAGAAATCATAAAAAACGTTCCTCGATGGTCACACAAATTAGTCGACCATTTAGAACAAGCGGAAGAACGATATGAAAACCTAGAACTTTTGGGAAAGTGTCCTCCGGTTCGTTCAAGAAAAAGTAAACGTGTACCGATTTATAATGATGATCTAGAATATAACAATACTTTTAAAAATCCCCAAGATCTTAAAACTGACGACGCAGACGACATTGTTGTGATACGTTATTCACACCAACCGGATTTTCGGCGAGACATAATCACAGGTTCGATGCGAGCCCAAAGGCGTAAAACAATTATTTGTAAAGCTTCTGAAGCAAATATACATTCCCCCTCTTTTTTGGAACGAACCGAACCTTCCCTTTCTTTTGAGATTTCCGAGCTAATTAAAAAAAATTTTCAAAATTGGCTATGTAAAAATACAGATTTCAAAATTATAGATTATACAGAGAAAAAGACAAAAGAAAGTACTAAAAAAAAAAAAGCTAACAAAAAAGAAGAAGAAAAAAGAAGAGAAAAAAGACGGATAGAAATAGCCGAAGCCTGGGATAGCTTTGTATTGGCTCAAGTAATAAGAGGTCTTATGTTAGTAACCCAATCAATTCTAAGAAAATATATAATATTACCATCATTGATAATAGTTAAAAATATCCTCCGTATACTTTTATTTCAATTTCCTGAATGGTCCGAAGATTTAACTGATTGGCGGAAAGAAATGCATGTTAAATGCACTTATAACTGCGTTCAATTATCAGAAAAAGAATTTCCTAAAAACTGGTTAAAAGATGGTATTCAGATAAAGATCCTATTTCCTTTTCGTCTTAAACCTTGGCACAAATCTAAGCTACGAGAAAGATATACCTATCCACTGAAAAATAAAGAACAAAAAAATGATTTTTTTTTTTTAACCGTTTGGGGAATGGAAACCGAACTTCCTTTTGGTTCTCCACGAAAACAACGTTCATTTTTTGAACCTATTTTTAAAGAACTCAAAAAAAAACTTCAAAAATTGAAAAAGAAGTGTTTTAAGGGTCTAAAAGAAAGAAGAATAATTTTTATAAATGTCTCAAAAGAAAAAAAACATTTGCAATTAGTTGACTTGAAAGAAAAAGAAATATATGAATTGAATAAAAAAAAAAAAAAAAAATGGCTACGAAATAATAATAATAATAAAATTCATGAATCGTCCATTAATATTCAATCTAGGAAGTGCATAACTTGTGCATTGAGAAAACAAAAACTACAAGGACTAACTACGCGAACAAAGATAATTGTAAATGAAACACAAAAAATGTTAAAAGACAATAAAAAAGAATTTATAAGCCTACATATAAATATTAGTTCGAATAAAATCAGTTATGATGATAAAATATTGGAATCGCCAAAAACGATTTTACACCGCTTAAAAAGAATAAATGTTCGATTAATTCGTAAAACCAATTATTTTATAAACCTTTTCCTTGAAAGTATATATAGAAATATTTATAAATATATCAATAATATTTCTAGACTAACTGTACAATTTTTTTTTTTGAAAGAACAACAAAAAAAATGGAATAAATACAGTTGCTTTACTAACGATATTACCCATCCTAACTATATTTGCAATAATGAAACAAAGCACGAAAAAATTTATAAATATAAAACAAACAAAAATATAACTACAGTTATTTATACTATAACGGAGTTACTTTATAATATTAGTAATAAGAGTTTACATTCTTTTTGTGACTTATCTTATTTGTCACAAGCATATGTGTTTTACAAATTATCACAAAACAAGGTTTTGAACTTTTTTAATTTATATAAGTTAAGATTAAGATCTGTTTTTCAATCTAATGTAACATCCCTGTTTCTTAAAAATAAGATAAAAAATTATTTTATTGGAACACATAAAACATTGCATTCCGAATTGAATCATAAGAAGCCGCACAATTTTCGAAGAATACATCAATGTAAAAATGGGTTAAAAGGTTATTATCAAAATGATTTAGCTGAGTTTATAACACAAGAAAGTCGAAATAAAGTAAATCAACACTCTCTAGTTCAAAATAACCATTTCAATAAATTTGTTTCCTATGAAAAAAATAGATTAATTAACTTTGAAAAAAATGTTAAAAAACAAGAGAGCTACGACCTTTTATCATATAATTTTATTAAGTCTGAAGATCATAAGAATTCCTCCATTTCTGTAGTATCTGAACAAGTAAATCATAACCGATATTTTTTTTATAATTACGACAAAAGTAAATGCCAATTTTTTAATATGTTGGTAGATATTCTGGTAAAAAATTGTCTAGTAGAAAATAATATTAAACATATAAAGAAAAACTCTACTAGACAATTTTTTCATTGGATATTTCTCAATTTGTGTTTTAGCAAAAAAATTGATATTGGGGTCTGTAGAAATATGGATATTGACACCAACAGTAGTAAATATATTAAGATTAGAACTAATAATTATCAAAAAATTGCAAATAAGAAAGTTCGTTTTTTTACCACAATTCATCAAAATCAACGGATCAATCCATTCAATAAAAAAAAAAAACTTTTTGATTGGATGAGAATGAATGAAGAAATACTAAATTGTTACATATTTAAGCTCCGACTTTGGGTTTTTCCAGAATTTTTTATACTTCATAATTTGTATAAAAATAAACCATGGACCATACTAATGAAGTTGCTCCTTTTAAATTTTAATGTAAATAAAAGCACCACTGTAAAGAAAAAAATAAATTTTTTTATATCAATTTTGTCATTAGAAAAAAAAAAAAAAAGCGAAAAAGAATTCACAATCCAGACAGATTTTGAATCAACTCTATTAAACTATGAAAAAGATATTACAGAAAATTCTGGAATATCAAAGAGGAAAAAAAAGACAAAATCATACCAGAACAACATAGACGCGAAATTGGATTTCTTGCTAAAAAGATATTTTCTTTTTCAATTGAGATGGGATGGTCTTTTAAATAAAAAAATAATCAATAATATTAACGTATATTGTCTCCTGCTTAGACTGCTAAACCCAAAAGAAATTACTATAGCCTCCATTCAAAGGGGGGAACTAAGTCTGGGTATTTTTCGAATTGAGGAAAATTTAACTCTTACAAAATTGCTTAAACGAACAATAGTACTTATAGAACCCGTTCGACTGTCTATAAAAAGTGCCGAGCATTTTATTATGCATCAAACTATGGGGATTTCGGTGATTCATAAGAGCAACCACACAATTAATCAAAGATTCCAACAAAAGGGCCATACTGATAAGCCAAATTCTGATGAATTAATTCCAGAGCCTCAAAAGATTACTGAAAATCAAGACAAAACTTATTATGATTTGTTTGTTCCTGAAAGTATTTTATCCCCCAGACGTCGTAGAGAATTCAGAATTCGAATTTGTTTCTATTCTATGAATAGAAATGGTATACCTCTAAATGCGCCCTTTTGGAATGAAAATCAGGGAAAAAGTCAAGTTTTAAATAAAAGAAAAAGAGAGACAAATACACTAATTATAAAATTTTTTCTTTGGCCTAATTATCGCTTAGAAGATTTCGCTTGTATGAATCGCTATTGGTTTGATACCAATAATGGCAGTCGTTTCGGTTTGCTAAGGATACATATGTATCCACAATTTTTAAACTGAACTGACCCATGTACTCAAAAAAAGTAAAATACGGATTGACTTTATTGCCCACGCTATATTATGAAGACAAAGAAATGCACACATACATTGTTTTACATTTCATTCTGATACATGATACTAATTGAACGAAATATTCTTTATTTTGGATATAATTTTCATCGTTTGTGAGTGTAGATAACCTTCTTTTTGTCTACCTATTGGACGACTATTTTACAGTTGGTAATTTTTACCAAAATTAAGATTATTATAGTGTGTATGCCAAATAATAATAAAAAAGAGTAGCACTTTTTTTATTGATAATAAAAGATATATCTAGTAATTAAAGGCCTGTGGGGGGAAGATTTAATTTTATGGTAAAAAAGTCATTCATCTCGGTTATTTCGCACGAAGAAAAAAAAGAAAATCGGGGGTCTGTTGAATTTCAAATACTAAGGCTCACTAATAGGATACGAAAACTTTCTTTACATTTGGAATTGCACAAAAAAGATTATTTATCTCAGAGAGGCCTCCGGAAAATTTTAGGAAAACGCCAAAGGATGTTGTCTTATTTGTCAAAGAAAAATAGAATACGTTATAAACAATTAATTAATCAGTTAGATATTCGCGAATCAAAAACGCGTTAATTTGAGGGGTCGCTTTGAATTATTTGATTTAGTATATCTTGAATTTTAATGAACTTATTTTACCTTTCAATAATTCATGAAAAAATGAATCGAGTAAAAACCTATGAATATACCAGCTACAAGAAATGACCTCATGATAGTAAATATGGGACCCCACCACCCATCAATGCATGGTGTTCTTCGACTCATCGTTACTCTCGATGGTGAAGATGTTATTGATTGTGAACCAATATTAGGATATTTACACCGAGGAATGGAAAAAATTGCGGAAAACCGAACAATTATACAATATTTGCCTTATGTAACGCGTTGGGATTATTTAGCTACTATGTTCACAGAAGCAATAACCGTAAATGGACCAGAGTTGTTCGGAAATATTCAAGTACCAAAAAGAGCCAGCTATATTCGAACAATTATGTTGGAGTTGAGTCGTATAGCTTCGCATTTGTTATGGCTTGGCCCTTTTATGGCAGATATTGGGGCGCAGACTCCTTTCTTCTATATTTTCAGAGAAAGAGAGTTAGTATATGATCTATTTGAAGCTGCCACTGGTATGCGAATGATGCATAATTTTTTTCGGATTGGGGGAGTAGCGGCCGATTTACCTTATGGCTGGATAGATAAATGTTTAGATTTTTGCGATTATTTTTTAACAGGAGTTACTGAATATCAAAAACTTATTACACGAAATCCTATTTTTTTAGAACGAGTTGAGGGGGTAGGCATTATTGGAAGAGAGGAAGTAATAAATTGGGGTTTATCAGGACCAATGCTGCGAGCCTCTGGAATACAATGGGATCTCCGTAAAATTGATCATTATGAGTGTTACGCCGAATTGGATTGGGAAGTACAGTGGCAAAAAGAAGGAGATTCATTAGCTCGATATCTCGTACGCATAGGCGAAATGACAGAATCCATCAAAATTATTCAACAGGCTCTAGAAGGAATTCCAGGGGGACCATATGAGAATTTAGAAATCCGATATTTTGAGAGAGAAAGGAATCCAGAATGGAATGACTTTGACTATCGATTTATTAGTAAAAAGCCTTCTCCTACATTTGAATTGCCTAAACAAGAACTCTATGTGCGAGTTGAAGCGCCAAAGGGGGAATTGGGTATTTTTTTGATAGGGGATCAGAGTGGTTTTCCTTGGAGGTGTAAAATTCGCCCGCCTGGTTTTATCAATTTGCAAATTATTCCTGAGTTAGTTAAAAGAATGAAATTGGCTGATATTATGACAATACTAGGTAGCATAGATATCATTATGGGAGAAGTTGATCGTTAAAATGATAATTGATAGAATCGAAGTACAAGATATCAATTCTTTTTTTAGATTGGAATTTTTAAAACAGGCTTATGGCATTCTATGGATACTTATTCCTGTTTTTACTCCTGTATTCGGAATAACAATAGGTGTACTAGTAATTGTATGGTTAGAAAGAGAAATATCCGCAGGGATACAACAACGTATTGGACCTGAATACGCAGGGCCTTTAGGAGTTCTTCAAGCTTTAGCTGATGGAGCAAAACTACTTTTCAAAGAAAACCTCTTTCCATCTAGAGGAGACACTCGTTTATTCAGTATCGGACCTTCCATAGCGGTCATATCCATTTTAGTAAGCTATTTGGTAGTTCCTTTTGGTTCTCGTCTTGTTTTAGCGGATCTCAATATTGGTGTTTTTTTATGGATTGCCATTTCAAGTATTGCTCCCATTGGCCTTCTTATGTCAGGATACGGATCAAATAATAAATATTCTTTTTTAGGTGGTCTACGAGCGGCTGCTCAATCGATTAGTTATGAAATACCATTAACTTTATGTGTCTTATCAATATCTCTACGTGCGATTCGTTAAGACATAAATTTTTCCATATTTCTTCCTTTCTATTTTATAGTAAGAGAGTGGAACGAATTGAGTAAATATCTTCATTTTTTATTCAGCTGGATCAACTAAACCTGAGAGTTATATGAGTGAAAGAAAACAGCTTATATATAAACTAGCTGTAAAAAAATTGAGTCTCACTTTATATATATTATATATATTTATCTATATATAAATGTTTATATGTTAGAGAAACAAACGGAAATAAACATAAGCAAACGAAAGCCTTTGCCCCAAGATTGGGTAACTAGTCATCCTTACTTGAAGCGGGCTAAAAAGATAAACTATAGTGAGTTTCACTATCGTTTGTATGTATTATCATACATGGATTACTTTAACGTAACGGATGATTGAACAAAAACGAGTGGATGAGTAGAAACACCAAGATACACAAAGGATTTGTAATGGAGATTATGTAAAATAATAAGAATATTTCTGCATAATGTACAAAGAATATTAATTGGGGCTTTCAGTTAGTAGAAATTATTAGGCAGTACTCCCTCCAATTCCGATCCAGAGTATGCTCCTATCCGTCGATTAAATAAATGACTATTGGCAACGAAATAATCCTTTGGTTTGCTTTTCTAACTACACTTTTCGCAGAAACAGAACGAAGACATAGAAACCACAAAAAAGAAATACAATTAAAGGAAAGGATAAAAACTATCTTTTTATTCTTTCTTTCGACTTTTATTTGTTCTATATAGAATTCAGATCATAATTCCAGAATTAATGTAAAATTCTTTTCGTATGTAAAAAGGAAGGGTTATTGATATCTTTATATAATATAGAGTATTTCATTGAAGAGTTAAATTATTACTCAACAAATAAAATTTCAAAAATCTTTTGAAATTATTAAATCAAAGGACGAGATCAATTCAGCAGCACTTTAATTTATTTAAATTAATTTTAAAATATAAATAAAATATATATAATTATTAAATTATTAAAGCAGACCAAACAGAATTCAATTGGTCTAATTCGGGATCGTACAATATATTTTTACCCTATCCATCTTATAAAGATAAAAAAAAAATAATAATAATACTGACTCGATCCTTAGATTTATTTAAGGTCCTCAAGGAGCCGTATGCAGTGAAAATCTCATGTACGGTTCTGGAATAGCGATGGAAACAGTGATGGTATCACCGACTATGATTATCTAATAGTTCAAGTACAGTTGATATAGTTGAGGCACAATCAAAATATGGTTTTTGGGGATGGAATTTGTGGCGTCAACCTATAGGGTTTATTATTTTTCTAATTTCTTCCCTAGCAGAATGTGAAAGATTACCCTTTGATTTACCCGAAGCAGAAGAAGAATTAGTAGCAGGTTATCAAACCGAATATTCGGGTATCAAATTTGGTTTATTTTATGTTGCTTCTTATTTAAACCTATTAGTTTCTTCATTATTTGTAACAGTTCTTTATTTGGGAGGCTGGACTATCTTCTCTATTCCGCACATATTCCTTTTAGAGTTTTTTGAAATAAATAAACCATACGGTGTTTTTGAACGGACAATTAATATCTTTATTACATTAGCTAAAACTTATTTGTTCTTGTTCATTCCTATCATAACAAGATGGACTTTACCTAGGATAAGAATGGACCAGCTGTTGAATCTTGGATGGAAATTTCTTTTACCTATTTCTCTCGGTAATCTATTATTAACAACTTCTTCTCAACTATTTTCACTGTAAAAGGCTATGATAGCCTATATTCCCAACTTGGGTCAAATAAGAGAAATAAACAAAGATAAAATTAATAAAATTATATATATATTCACGATATGTTCCCTATGGTAACTGGGTTCATGAATTACGGTCAACAATCAGTACGAGCTGCAAGGTACATTGGTCAAAGTTTCATGATTACCTTATCCCACGTAAATCGTTTACCCATAACTATTCAATATCCTTATGAAAAAGTAATCACTGCGGAGCGTTTCCGCGGGCGAATCCATTTTGAATTTGATAAATGTATTGCTTGTGAAGTATGCGTTCGTGTATGCCCTATAGATCTACCCGTCGTTGATTGGAAATTGGAAACTGATATTCGAAAAAAACGATTACTTAATTACAGTATTGATTTCGGAATCTGTATATTTTGTGGTAATTGTGTTGAGTATTGTCCAACAAACTGTTTAGCAATGACTGAAGAATATGAACTTTCTACTTATGATCGTCATGAATTGAATTATAATCAAATAGCTCTGGGGCGTTTACCAATAGTAATAATTGACGATTATACAATTCGAACTATTTTGAATTCGCCTCAAATTAAAAATCAGTAAATCATTGATTAAAGCAAATTTTTTAATTATTAAGGTTCAGTTTTGATTTAAAGAAATGAGTTTTTCCGTTTTGTTTGATCTCAATAATTACGAATATCCACTGGTTATTCGTTGGTAAGACGCGCATTTTAATTTGGATTGAAAATTTATATCTCTGACATTATTTCGACACGGTTAGTTTCGTATTCGAGCTGCTCTATTCAGAGAAAAAATAAAATTTGTACAATAACTGTACCCACATTAATTTACACCCCCTAGGATTTAATGCAAGAATAAATTTCTTATGAATCAACTATTTTTTCTAGTCTGGTTTCAATAAGGTCATGAAAAATTTTTTGAGTTATTTATCTCTTATCCTACATATAATGGATTTGCATGGACCCATACATGATTTTCTTTTAGTCGTTCTGGGATTAGGTCTTATCTTAGGCGGTATAGGAGTAGTATTACTTATAAACCCAATTTATTCTGCCTTTTCATTGGGATTAGTTCTTGTTTCTATATCCCTATTCTATATTCTATCAAATTCATATTTTGTAGCTGCGGCACAACTCCTTATTTATGTGGGAGCTATAAATGTTTTAGTAATATTTGCTCTAATGTTTATGAACGGTTCAGAATATTACAAAGATTTTAATCTTTGGACTATTGGGAATGGGGTTGCTTTGCTGGTTTGTACAAGTATGTTTGGTTTATTAATGACTATTATTACAGATACGGCATGGTACGGGATTATTTGGACTACAAGGGCAAACCAGATTATAGAACATGATTTGCTAAGTAATAGTCAACAAATTGGAATTCATTTATCGACAGAGTTTTTTCTTCCCTTTGAATTCATTTCGATAATTCTTTTAGCCGGTTTGATAGGTGCAATTTCCGCGGCGCGCCAATAATAATAAGGAAAAATTCTCTCAACTTATCAACAGCAATCCAAATCGAATTTCATTCTGTATTATCACATTTATTTACAGAATTTTAAATTGTTTATGTCTAAAATAGAAATTTTTTTATTCGACCTATTCCCAATATATTTCTTTGTTCCATACTTTGTTTTTATATTCTAGTAACTAGTAAATTGAATTAAATGCGTTGCTCATCTTATATTGAAATGAATCAAATTACTAATTACTAAGGAGTTGTTCAATGATGCTGGAACATGTACTTGTTTTGAGTGCCTACTTATTTTCTATCGGTATCTATGGATTGATCACCAGCCGAAATATGGTTAGAGCTCTTATGTGTCTTGAACTTATACTAAATGCCGTTAATATAAATTTAGTAACATTTTCTGATTTTTTTGATAGCCGCGAATTAAAAGGAAATATTTTCTCCATTTTTGTGATAGCCATTGCAGCGGCCGAAGCAGCTATTGGACCAGCTATTGTTTCGTCAATTTATCGTAATAGAAAATCAATTCGTATCAATCAATCGAATTTGTTAAATAAGTAGTATAGTAGTATTAACCATACAAATTAGAATATTCATAAATTGGAATTAGCGCGTATTATACATTTTGGATGATCGTGTTTGTGAAACTATAAGAAATCAAAGTATCTTGGTTCTCTCCCATGAGTCGATCCATAAGTAGATTGATTAGAAAAATTCTGATAAATCGGAATCATTGATTCATCTAGTATCTAAATATATGATTCATTTACAAGTTTACTAGATCGAAAAATTTTTATTTAAAAAAAATGATAGATAGATCCAATGTCACATTCCGTAAAGATTTATGATACGTGTATCGGGTGTACTCAATGTGTCCGAGCTTGCCCCACGGATGTATTAGAAATGATACCTTGGGACGGATGTAAAGCTAAGCAAATTGCTTCTGCTCCACGAACAGAGGATTGTGTGGGTTGTAAAAGATGTGAATCCGCCTGTCCAACGGATTTCTTGAGTGTTCGGGTTTATTTGTGGCATGAAACAACTCGAAGTATGGGTCTAGCTTATTGATACGTTCCAAAAAACCCGACTTGAATACGACTACATTTGATTTTTTTACCTTTACCGACAAAAGCGCGTGCTCAAATATATATTTGAGCACGCGCTTTTCTGGTCCGAGTCTATCTTTCTTTTTTTTACTACGAATTTTTTTCCTTGGTTAACTATAATTGTAGTTTTGCCAATATTTGCGGGTTCCCTAATTTTCTTATTTCCTCATAGAGGAAATAAGGTAATTAGGTGGTATACTATTTCTATATGTATAATAGAACTCCTTTTAACAACCTATGCATTCGGGTATCATTTCCAATTGAACGAGCCGTTAATCCAACTGATAGAGGATTATAAATGGATACATTTTTTTGATTTTTCCTGGAGATTGGGAATAGATGGAATTTCGATGGGACCCGTTTTGCTGACGGGATTTATCACTACTTTAGCTACTTTAGCGGCTCGGCCGGTTACTCGAGAGTCCCGATTATTCCATTTTCTGCTGTTAGCAATGTATAGCGGTCAAATCGGACCATTTTCTTCTCAAGACATTTTACTTTTTTTCATCATGTGGGAATTAGAATTAATTCCAGTTTATCTACTTATATCCATGTGGGGTGGAAAGAAACGTTTGTATTCAGCGACAAAATTTATTTTGTACACTGCGGGAAGTTCCGCCTTTTTATTAATGGCAATTCTAGGTATTTGTTTAGCTGGTTATAATGAACCAACATTAAATTTTGAAACATCAGTGAATCAATCATATCCTGTAGAACTCGAAATTCTTTTCTATATTGGTTTTTTTATTGCTTTTGCTGTTAAATTGCCGATTATACCCTTACATACTTGGTTACCAGACACACATGGAGAGGCACATTACAGTACTTGTATGCTTCTAGCTGGAATCTTATTAAAAATGGGAGCGTATGGATTGGTTCGGATCAATATGGAATTATTGCCTCGCGCCCATTCTATATTTTCTCCTTGGTTGATGATAGTCGGCACAATTCAAATAATCTATGCAGCTTCAACATCTCCCAGTCAACGTACTTTAAAAAAAAGAATAGCTTATTCCTCCGTATCCCATATGGGTTTCATAATTATAGGACTTGGTTCTATAAGCGATACAGGACTCAACGGGTCTATTTTTCAAATAATTTCTCATGGATTTATTGGCGCTGCACTTTTTTTCTTGGCAGGAACGAGTTATGATCGAATACGTATTGTTTATCTCGATGAAATGGGCGGAATGGCTATCACAATTCCAAAACTATTTACAACTTTCAATATCTTATCAATGGCCTCTCTTGCATTACCGGGCCTGGGCGGTTTTGTTGCAGAATTGATAGTATTTTTTGGAATACTTACTAGCCAAAAATATCTTTTAATGCCCAAAATCTTAATTACTTTTGTCATGGCAATTGGAATAATATTAACTCCTATTTATTCATTATCTATGTTACGCCAGATGTTCTATGGATACAAGCTTTTTACTACCCCAAACTCTTATTTTGTTGATTCTGGGCCGAGGGAATTGTTTCTTTCGATCTCGATTCTTTTACCTGTAATAGCTATTGGCATTTATCCAGATTTCGTTTTCTCACTATCAGTTGAGAAAGTCGAAGCTCTTCTATCTAATTTTTTTTATCCATAGTTTTCGTGAATAAACCAAAAAATGAAACAAAAATTTTCTGATTTTCCAAATTTTTTGTTGGACAATGAAAAATAAGTACTTTATTCTTCTCTAAAGTTTGAGTAAAATAAATGGGAGTTATATTATAATTATGTATGTAATCAAGCGAGAATCCATTAATGGGGTTCTCGCTTGATTACACCAAATTTTCTTATATACACTTATACTTTCCTATGTTTATTTTGTATTGTTCAAGTACTTTTTTCATTCAATTAGATGTTAATGTAAATGAACCATAACTATGTAACCCTATTCCTAATAAATTAACCCCAAAATAGCATATCCAAATTATAAGAAAGCCCGTCGAGGCCACAATTGCAGAATTTTCACTTTTCAAAATTTTATTTGTTCGAATATGTAAATAAATTCCAAATACGGTCCAAGTAATAAATGCCCAAGTCTCCTTTGGATCCCAATTCCAATATGAACCCCATGCTTCATTAGCCCATACTGCTCCCGAAAGAATACCTATCGTTAAAAAGATAAATCCTAGACTAATAATACGAAAACCCCAAAGATCCAATTGTTCAATCAATTGAAACCTGTAATAATTCCTAGAATAAATAAAAGAAGTTTTTATTAAACTTAAACGATTTTTTTTTTCTATTATGTATTGAATCTTGCCCAGCAAAAATGGCTCGTTTACCAAATCTTTACTTTTACGAAAATTTCGGATGAAATTTTGAAATGTAATGACTAAAAGAGCTAGTGATAATAATGCTCCGCATAAAAGAGCTGCATAGCCCAATAGCATCATACTTACGTGCATCATTAACCAATGGGATTGGAGAGCAGGTACTAATATTTCGGATTGATTCATTTCAGTTAAAAGACCTGAAGTAGCAAAACCTTGGGTAAAAATAGCACTTGGCGCCGTTATTGCGTTTAAATTGAAATAGGTTTTCATTTTTTGAAAATACGGAACGATATGAATACTGGAAAAACTCCATGAAAGAAAGATTAATGATTCATATAAATTACTTAATGGGAAATGTTGCAAATAAATCCACCGAGTAACTAATAATGCGGTTAGACAGGAAAAAGTAGTCATCATCCCCTTTTCTGACGAATCAGATAGTCCTATGATTTCATCTACTAATAAGGTTAGCAAATGAATTGTAATTACAATCGAAACGACTGAAAAGGATATATGTGTAAATATATGCTCTAAAGTTGAAAATATCATAACAAATAAAAAAAAGGGAAAGGGGGGGTTCAATTATCCTATAATTGAAATTGAACTTAGGGGTTGGACTTAGTATAGGACTAACTCTTTTAGAAATTTTAAAAATGACATGCCGCCACTCGGACTCGAACCGAGATGCTCTAGCACTGCTTCCTAAGAGCAGCGTGTCTACCGATTTCACCATAGCGGCTTGTTCTAAATCATAATAACCCTTTTTTGATTCAATTGTCGAGAGTGAAGTAATCAATTCAATTTCTATTTCTATTTTTTGATTGATCCTCGAGTGGAAAGATAGGATCTAAAATCTGCGTATTCGCTCTATAATCACTTAAAAAAGGGCTCCTATTTTTTTTAATTTAGTTCACAATTTCAAGTCAGGGTATATCTAGTGATAGTGACTTAAAGCAATAATTATTTAGCAAGTTATAAAATTAATTTAATTAATTAGTTTTAACTATCTATTAGTGACTACAAAATTTCTATATGTTCGTCTCTAATTTAATTAGTTTAATAAAGATATTCAATATACAAGTAATATACAAAATCGTATAGTTATTCTATACAATATAGACAATACAAGCTCAAACTTTTTTATTATCGAATCGATGGGGATTTTTATTTTCCCCATCATAAAAACCATAAAACATACTCACAAGAAAGGTTTAATCTTCTTTTTGTGTTTATATTTAAAATTTAAAATAAAAAAGAATTTTTGAATTATAAAAGCAAAACAAATTAAATTTATCATTGTTATTGATCGGGTCAAAAAAAAACATTAGAGAATATAAATTTTTCTTTTAGTTCGATTTCTAAATTTTTCATTTTAATTTTAGATCTATTTCTATTACCTTATATTATTTCTATTACCTTATATCTTATATATATAATATTTATATAATATTAAATAATATTAATAATATTAAAATAAAATAATAATATAATATTAAAATAAAATAATAATATAATATTAAAATAATAATATTAAAATATAAAATATATTATAAATATATAAATATATTATATAAATAAAAACTTAATAGAAATATAATTTTTTTATAATAAAATTAATAAAATACAAATTTTTATCAATTTTTTAATTGACAATTAATTAGAAAGAAATTAGACTGACTGTTTTTCGAATCAAAGCAACTCAGATTTTTCCAATCTTTGATTATTTCTTTGTTGCATAAAAAAAACTTTTTGAATTCCTTGTAGAAAGAGATTTACCTAATGAAAAAGCTTTCAATGCTGCCCAATAGCCTTTTTTTTTCCAAAGATTTTTACGAATACGTTTTTTTGAAATAGAAATACGTTTTTTCGGAACTGCCATTAAAAAATAGAATAAGTTTTTAATTGCTATAGTTGGATGTCAAAGACATCTATTATCGATTGGTCAAAACAACAATTGTTTTTTACTATTTCGGTTATCTATTTATTTTCTATCCAGTATACCCCTTATAAAAATATGAATATAGAAAAATCAAAATTGTATAAATGTCAATATCAATATAGTAATAAAAAAAAAGACGGTGTACCATCTCTATATAATTTTTTTTTATTGTTCTCCATGTATTTATACAGGTAATGGTAATAAAATGAGCTAAAATACATAAAAAAAAATAGAAAGTTTCCCTAGTACCTTATTAATTTTATTAATTTTTAAATTACTTTATTAATTGGCCAGGCTCACACAAAGAGTACATCTAATTTGAAAATGTGCAAGAGACCAGGACTATTAAATTTAAATTTTGAAAAGTTCTTTTCTTAATTCCTCCCTTAGGAAACGCCAAGTCTTGCTTTGAAGATCCTAGCCTTTACTAATACTAAAAAGAAATGTTTTAAAATAAAAGACAATCAATTCCGTTCCAAAAATCTATTCATTAATGATTCGGACTAAACCGCCTAAAAAAACTAACTTTTCTGATAAAAATTCTAGTTTTTTATGATTCTGGTCAAATACTTGTTTTGGTCAAATTATTTAGCCTTTAAACAATAAACAATTGAAATCTATTGATTTGAAATATAAATATTTTAAATAGTTGAAAAATATTCAAAATAATTAAGTCTAGAAAATTCTATATTTTGGATATTTTCATTTTTTTTATTTTATTAACCGATCCCTTTCATTTCAAAAAAAACTAAGAGCCAATAAATCATAAACAATTAATTAAGATAAAAAGCATTTTTTTTATGCAATATACATATCTATATTCATGGATTATACCTTTTATTCCCCTTCCAGTTCCTATATTAATAGGAGCAGGACTTCTACTTTTTCCCAAGGCAACAAAGGATCTGCGCCGTATATGGGTTTTTCCTAGTATTTTATTATTAAGTATAGTTATGATTTTTTCAACCTATCTGGCTATTCAACAAACGAATAACCCTTCTATCTATCTATCTATATGGTCTTGGACTATCAATAATGACTTTTCTTTAGAATTTGGTTATTTAGTTGACTCACTGACTTCTATTATGTTAATATTAATCACTACTGTTGGACTTATGGTTCTTATTTATAGTGACAATTACATGTCTCATGATCTGGGATACTTGAGGTTTTTTGCTTATATGAGTTTTTTTAATGCGTCAATGTTAGGATTAGTTACTAGTTCTAATCTGATACAAATTTATTTTTTTTGGGAATTCGTTGGAGTGTGTTCTTATCTATTAATAGGGTTTTGGTTCACCCGGCCTACTGCAGCGAATGCTTGTCAAAAAGCGTTTGTGACTAATCGCGTTGGAGATTTTGGTTTATTAGTAGGAATTTTAGGTTTTTATTGGATAACGGGCAGTTTAGAATTTCAGGATTTATTTGAAATATTTAATAACTTGATTTATAATAATCAGGGTAATCTTTTATTTTATACTTTGTGTGCCTTTCTATTATTTGCCGGTGCAATTGCTAAATCGGCTCAATTTCCACTTCATGTATGGTTACCCGATGCCATGGAAGGTCCTACCCCTATTTCAGCTCTTATACATGCTGCTACTATGGTAGCGGCCGGAATTTTTCTTGTCGCTCGGCTTTTCCCGCTTTTAATAGCTTTACCTTACATAATGAAGCTAATAGCTTTGATCGGTATAATAACATTACTTTTAGGAGCCGCTTTAGGTCTTGTTCAAACGGATATTAAGAGGGGTTTAGCTTATTCTACAATGTCTCAATTGGGCTATATGATGTTGGCTCTCGGTATGGGGTCTTATCAAGCGGCTTTGTTTCATTTGATCACTCATGCGTATTCT